AAATACAGTATCAGGAAGTACCGTTTGTGGAACCTCAATATCCACGGGCTTATTAGCTAAATGGCAATTGGCACATACAATACGCCCAGTTGCCTCTCGTGGATTTTCATAATTCTGCTGGGCAAAAATAGGATATGCACTTGAAATGGATGCCCAAGTTATTATATATATCATGAGTGAGATAGATATGGAGCGAGTAATCTCTTCCCTTATCCAAGAAAAGGTATTTCTAGTTTGCATGGTCCAATCATTTATCCCGAAAATTTCTACGATAAAGTTCGGTAGGTTGATAATATACTTCCCTAGCCACAATTCTGCTATTTACATTTACTGAAAAAAAAATTTGTTGAAATATACAAAGAATCCCTCATGGGTAAAAAGAGTAAAGTAAATACGACTTTGATTTGGTTATGATGTCTAAGGTAAGAAAGATTCGAATTGGATCCGTGAATCATTTTTTAGTCATTTATTGCATCATAAATCACTACAAGTGACGGAGATACACAATTTAAATAACGAAAGATCCAATATTTAAAAATTGTCTCAAGAATGACTGGAAAGATCGAAACTAGACCAGATGCAATTTGCTCATAATGAGCAAACCCCAAATCTTTGGAAATATAACCAATCATTAATTCCCAACCATGATGCGAGTGGAAGCCGCTACAAAAATCAGTTAATAAAAGAAGCGAAAAAGCTTTAATTGTATCACTTAAATTATATAGGAATTCTTGAACCCAAGAATTCAGAACAAAAAGCTTTTCCTTACCCCAAAAGGAATAACCACTTAGAATAACGAAAGATATTAGATTTGTCGAGAAGTGCAAGATTGTCTGGATACGATACTCATTGTGTATCTTGATAAATTGGACCGTTTCTTTGTGGATTCCTAGACGAAATTGTTGTAAATCGGTTTCTGGGTATTCCTTTATCATTTCATCCAGCTGGAATAGTTCCTCTAATTGGATGAATTTTTCTAGAACACTTTTTTCTTGAATCTCATTCAAAAAAAGTTCGCATTGTTTAGTATTCCACCAATTAGTAATCCAAGTTTTCAAACTTTTATTACAGCAGAGAGAGATCAACCAGGGCAAAAAGACTATAGATGTAAAATAAAAAAAAGGAACGAATGTTTTCTTTTTTGCCATTTTGAATCTGTGAATTGTTAATGAACCTACCTCATTTGTTGATTCTATTAGATCGAATATTTCTATCGAGCATGAGTTTCTATTCTAATTTGAATAGAATCTATTGAGCTTATGAATCCATTTTATCTTTTTATTCAATACTTAGTCTTTGCTTTGAATCTCGAAAGAATAAAGAAATATACTCAGAATACACTTCCAATTTGAATCAAGAAAAAATTTGGGTTTCCAGGATGTTCTTCCCCTTTTTTTCGATCCATACTAAAAAAACTTTTTCCAATTTCTAGACGAAGAAAGTCCCTTTTTTTCTATCCAATTTATCAAAAAAAACTAAATAAAGAAATCAATTCTTTATTTAGTTTTTTCTTACTACTGCCAAAGCATTTAGTCTTTTAAAAAAACTTCAATTGGTACACGCAAGAAGTCAGCCAATTCAGCAGCTTTTTGCTCAATTTCTCGTGTAGTCAAATTCTCATCAGTACCAATTAAAGGAATAGTCCCTTGACCCCTAATTTTCAGATAAAGGACACGCCGGGCAGAAAAACCCTCTTTAACTTTTATTCTGATGGACTGAATATCTTTCATAAGGAATCGTAAAAAGATGCGACGACTTTTTCCAGGAAATCCCCAACGAAAAATAAGCCCTCTTCCGGTTTTTCGGTCGAAAAGATTATAACCACTACCCACATGCCACAAAATAGTGCACCACAAATAGCAACTAATAAAGAGACCTGCGATCCCATAGAAAGACATCACAATCCCTTGGGGAAAAAAATCGATTTGCGGAGGCGGAAGAAAAGTGATTTGCTCAAAAAACGAACTCGGAACCGGAAAAATAATGATTTCAGAAAACCAAAATAACGATCTAAAATTTCTACGAAGAGACAAAAATACCGATAACAAAGTTCTACCAAGACCAAGATAACTGGAAGTTCCAACCAATAAGAATCCTAATGAACCTAAAAATATGATAAAGGCCCAGAAGATATTACTTTTTGTTTGAGACCCCGTTATAAATTCTATCCAGACCGATTCTGAACGACCACTCATATATATTAAATCTGGTTATACCATTTCTTTTTTTGGAATAGAGAAAAAATAAATTGCCTTTTTGTGTTTTCAAAGTGACTCCCATCAACTATTTTGTTGTGAACCTTTACCTTAGGAGTAATTCATAGAATTTCTTCTATCTAAAATAATAACATCTCCTTCCTTTATATGATCCCCTATAGCTATATACATACAAATAAATACATTGACTTGAATTTCATACATCGGCCCGATGATGATCCATTTTCAAACGAGAAAAATTTTAGTTACCCGTAGTTTACACATGCATAAGAGCTTTTAAAATTGATGTTTGTAGGAATCTATGTGTTATACAATATTCTACCAAATGGGTCTTATCGAATTGAAGTTAAAAAAAGGGAGGGATACGATTAGGTCTCATCTGATCTAAAAAATCTTTTTTTTTTTTTTTGAATATGAAGCAATAAAGAAGCCATTGCAAGTGCCGGAAAGACTAGGCCTACTAAAGGCACAAAAATAGAGGGTAAGTTGTTGAAAGTTGTCATAAAAGGGGTACCTCGATTTAATATTTGTACCTGTTATTGTTATATTCTTTTCTTAATTCTAAAGATATCTTAGAATATCTTGTATTTTTATTATTTCTTTTTCTTTTTTCTATTATATAATTATACTAAGTATCTTTAAGTAAATATATATTTAATACTAATATACAACCTAATAGAAATAGAATAAAAAATAGGTAAAAGCAAAGGCCAAACTAAATAAATGGACTTATTAATCTTTCAAAATCAAATAGATGTATCAGAATCCCCTTGTTAGATTTATTAGTCTTTTTGTTCTTTTTGTCTTCTAATAGTCATTAATAAAGAAAAATTTTTATTCCATTAAAAATTTCTACAAAATTTATTAGAATCTGATCCAACAACAGGAAATTTTAGGGAAATGCAAAAAGATGGAAGACTCTCTTGCTTGCATATGGATAGATATACATACATATGCAAGCAAGAGAGGAAAATGCACTTTCTTTTATTTGTCTAGTCTCAACTTCTCGAAAGAAAAACTTCCCTTTTTATTTTTTATCTTGTGAAGTTTTGTTCAAAGGAAAAAATGCATGGAGCTGAAATAACTCACTCAGAACACCTTTTAAAATCTTACGTGGTACAATTTCATCTAACAAGCCCGTTTCGTATAATAATTCGGCCACTTGTGAACCTTCAGGCACTTCTATTTTCAATGTTTCTTCAATTACTCTTTTACCCGCAAATGCAATATAGGCATATGGTTCCGCAATCACGATATCCCCCAACATACCAAAACTAGCTGTCACCCCACCGGTAGTAGGAGATGCAAGAATTGATATAAGGAATAATCTTTTTATTACTTGATAATCATATAAAACCGAAGCAATTTTAGCCATTTGCATCAAACTTAAACTTCCTTCTTGCATCCGTGCGCCTCCGGAAGAACACACTAAAATAAGAGGTAAACGTTGATTGGTAGCATACTCAATCAAACGAGTTATTTTTTCGCCTACTACGCATCCCATACTACCCCCGATAAACTGAAATTCCATTACCCCAATGGCTACCGGAATACCGTTTAGTTTACCTGTACCTGTTTGAACAGCCTCTTTCAATCCTGTAGTTCGTTCGCACTTTACAAGGCGCTCTTGATAAGTTTTATCTTCTTGCTCCTCCCAGTCACCGTCGTCTTCATCATCAGAAGATTCCCAGTAACCGTCGTCTTCACCATCAGAAGATTCCCAGTTTTCGTCTTCATCTTCCGATTCAGGCTGCGGACGCGGATACTGATACCAGTCAGGCTGCGGACACGGATACCATTCTCTCCAACGGTCCTCCTCTTTCTCCGTTTCAGGCCGCGGTAACGGATACCAGTCTCTCCAACGGTCGTCCTCTTCCTTCGGTTTATCCTCAGGGACGTCCTCTTCCTTCGGTTTATCCTCAGGGACGTCCTCTTCCTTCGGTTGCTCAACCTCAGTCTCAGGAATCGGTTTGTTAATCGGTTTCCATGTCCAGTCGCCATAATCCCATTTCCACTCTGAAGGATCCCATTTTTTAGACGGTTTAGACGGATACCGATTTATATGGTCTTCCTCTGGTTCCGGGTTACAGCTCCCATTCCCCCACTCCCGGATTCGGTTAGGCGGAAACCAGTCTATCCAAGGGACGTCCTCTTCCTTCGGTTTATCCTCAGGGACGTCCTCTTCCTTCGGTTGCTCAACCTCAGGCCCAGGAATCGGTTTATCCTCAGGGACGTCCTCTTCCTTCGGTTGCTCAACCTCAGTCTCAGGAATCGGTTTATCCTCAGGGACGTCCTCTTCCTTCGGTTTATCCTCAGGGACGTCCTCTTCCTTCGGTTGCTCAACCTCAGGAATCGGTTTATCCGCAGGCTCAATCTCAGGAATCGGTTTATCCGCAGGCTCAATCTCAGGAATCGGTTTATCCTCAACCTCAGGCTCAATCTCAGGCTCAGGAATCGGTTTAGGCTCCGTTTTTTTCTTTTTTCTCGTTATTTTCCTTTTCTTCTTCTTTTGATCGGGATCAGATTTCTTTTCTTTCTTTTTTCTCGTTATTTTCCTTTTCTTCGGTTTTTGATCCTTCTCAGTATCATTTTCCGGTTCCATTTGTTCTTCCCTTTCCTTTTCCTTTTCCGGTTCCATTTGTTGCTCCTTTTCCTTTTCCGGTTCCATTTGTTGCTCCTTTTCATTTTCCGGTTTTTGATCTGATTCGGTTTCCGACGAATCCGAATCCGAACTTGGTAGCCATTCCCGTAGCCATTCCCAATGTTCCGCCAAATCCGAATTTAATATCCATTCCCGTAGCTGTTCAAATTCGGTTTCCGACAAATCCGAACTTGATAGCCATTCCCACCCTAGATCAATAATAGGATTCCAAACCCATCTCCCTGTATCCGAATTCAAAACCCAGTCTGGATCTGGTACCCAGTCGTTCTCCACCGGATCCCATTCGTGTTCCGGAGGAACAATCCTATCCCATTCAATGGGATCGGGGTCCGCGGCGACTAGGTCACTATCCATCGGCGTCCAAGTACCCGGATCAATTAAAAGCTCGATTCTCGCTGAACTGGGCATCTTCAAATAATTTCCGCATTTCTCACAAATATACAGTTTGTTAGCTTTTTTAAAAGCTGCGGTATCGCATATCTCACATTGAACGTATAATTTAGATGTACGCTCGTAAAACCAGACTTTTTTTATCTCTTCCCTGGATTTGGTATCATCAGCATCAGAACGAAAAAGAAAGTCTAAGGAAAAACCAATATGGTTATGCGGATTATATTGAGTACGTGTCCTGTAATAGCGGAAATCGAGATAGCTTGCCAAGATACTAAACAGTTCATTAAAACTAGAAGAAACAAGATACAGCTCTGGATAAGTAACGTGAAAGGGCGAAAAAATAGCTGTTACTTTACCTAGCTCGTCCATAAAGCGTCTAGCGCCCTTGGAAAATATCAAATTGAGCAAGGTTGTTTCCATCAACCGTAAACTTTTTCTCAAATTAGTTCTAATATATCGCACATTAGTAAACATATTTATAAACTGAAATCTCATATGTGGAAAATCCCTCCATTGGTTAAAAAAAAGATAGCTTTCATACCTGTTTGTTTGATTGCATTTGATTCGACCTTTTTATCTATATTCTAAAATGCTTTCATACCTGTTTGTTTGATTGCATTTGATTCGACCTTTTTATCTATATTCTAAAATGCTTTCATACCTGTTTGTTTGATTGCATTTGATTCGACCTTTTTATCTATATTCTAAAATGCTTTCATACCTGTTTGTTTGATTGCATTTGATTCGACCTTTTTATCTATATTCTAAAATGCTTTCATACCTGTTTGTTTGATTGCATTTGATTTGATTCGACCTTTTTATCTATATTCTAAAATACTGGTTTATTCTTAAACTAACCGAAAGGGTTTTTTCTTTCCTAGTTGATCCATCAGGGTTTGTTTTTCCCTAATAAACCTCATTCTTATATGATATATAGCCGGGTGGCATCCGGCTAGAGGTAGTTACCTCATAGATATATTAATCTATCTATATCTATATCCGTAAAGAGGTCGAGGTCGTTACCTCATAACCTCATAGATATATTAATCTATCTATATCTATATCCGTAAAGAGGTCGAGGTCGTTACCTCATAACCTCATAGATATATTAATCTCTCATATCTATATATTAATCTCTCATATCTATATATTAATCTCTCATATCTATATATTAATCTCTCATATATAGATTAGTCAAGAGGTTGAGGTAGTTACCTGCTATTCATCTATATATTAATCTATATATATAGATTAGTCAAGAGGTCGAGGTCGTTACCTGATAGATATATTAATCTCTCTATATCTATATATATATCCGTAAAGAGGTCGAGGTCGTTACCTCATAACCTCATAGATATATTAATCTCTCATATAGATATATTAATCAATATATATAGATTAGTCAAGAGGTTGAGGTAGTTACCTCATAGGTATATTAATCTATCATCTATATATTAATCAATCTATATAGATTAGTCAAGAGGTTGAGGTAGTTACCTCATAGATATATTATGTCTATATATATAGATTAGTCAAGAGGTCGAGGTAGTTAACTAAAGTCATTCTAGTTAATTTGAAATTTTTCACTAATCTAATTAGTCTAATTAGATTTTAGTCTAATTAGATTTAAGTCTTTAAATTAAGTCAAGTAATTACAATCCATGAGTGTTGAGCAAAGTCATTTTTATAAATAAATTTAAATTCTAAATGCAAAGACGGGGTTTCGTATATTGTCTAAAAGTGTAAAATTGGAAGACAAAAAAAGAAATCTTTTTTCTTCTCTTACGTATTTTTGCTTCTCTTATGAATATAACGATATGAAGAACTTTTTTAGTAAAATCTCGTATACTAATAAATTTTATTTTATTCCAATAGGGAATGAAAATAAAAGCACAACATGCAGGATGGGTAGAATAAGTGGGGATACTTGGTTCAAGCCCTGACACGAAACTTAAAAAAAGAATACAACAATCCTAAGAATCCATACAAAATTGTAGTTGTATGAAATCTTCCTTTTTTTTTCTTTTTATATATATAGGGATTTTTATATCAAGATAAGTATGTATCTATCAAAAATAGTATATCCACTAGATAAACTCGGCTCAACCCTTTTAGTAAAAAAGGGTTGAGCCGGGTTTAATTGCAATTCAACTAATAAAACGAACGTGAATTACTAATCTAATTTATCTACGCTTGGCCATCTAATTTATCGATGGTTGGGAAGTTAAA